TCATCATAATGATTATGAAGCGGGTAGCGGGAATCGAACCCGCATCGTTAGCTTGGAAGGCTAGGGGTTATAGTCGACGTCGATTCATCATTTTTAACGTAACGTCTCTAATTCAAAACCGAACATGAAACTTTGGTTTCATTCGGCTCCTTTATGGAAGATGGATGGATTCCCAGATCTAAGGCGTAAACGAAAAAAAAAACATTTACGATGTATGGAAAAGGGGAGTTATAGCAAATTCGAATTCAAAGAAAAAAAAATTCGATCCATAACATCTATGTCAGCTTTTCTGCCTGAATGCATCCAAAATGACTCGCTTTCTAGATGATCCCTCTAGAAGAGGGGGATTCTAACAAGTCCTTCTAGTTACTTCGTTCCCTATTTCTACTCGCGACAATCCTGAGGAAAAGAATTTTCTTTCCACCGAGCTGAAACAATATGTCGACGGCTCTAGTAAACTAAAGTCATCGTTTAATAGCTATTTGGCTTCAATCTCCTCCTTTACAAAAAAGGATTGAAGATCTAGTTACGATTAGAAATACACTTTTCTATCTTCATCCATGGATCTTTTACTTACTTATACTCATTCAATTGTAAGGGTTGATTCAACTTACAAAAAAAAAATTATGCGTCGCGATTCCATAATCCAAAATCTGATGAGTTTTTTTATTCCATTAGAAATGGAATTTTGGATACAAATCACGAGAATGTATATTCCTCCTCAAACGTTGATCGAGGGGTAAAGGATGAAACCCTTTTCAGAAATAAAGTTTTTTGATCGGAATATGAATCAAACCGAAAGACCCCCTAACTATTTCAGTTGTTAATAGAACGAGTCACACTTTTACCACTAAACTATACCCGCTACAATATTATTATTGTATACAAATGGACCATTTGTCGAACAAGGGAGTGAGACGTAATCAAGATAGGATCAGAATCATGAAAATTGGAGTAAGTCCTGACGTGTTCCGAGGGGAGGACTTAATAAAAATCGTTACTCACAGTCCCGGCCTGAAAGAGTGATTGAAGTCGGAACATCAAAACAAAATGAGTTGCGCTCTGCAAGAATCCATAGTTCTTTTTTTTTTTGAACTCCCCCATCAATTCTTTCAAGCAAAGAAAAGAAAGGATTTTTTCAAAAAAAAAAAAAGAGTGAGAGTTTGAATCTGATCTTTTTTCGAAGTGACTCCCTTCCCTATTCATTCAACTTCCAGATCTTATCTTATGAATTCGGATCGATTCGATCTAGTGAAAAATAATAGTATTCATTTTGTTTGTGGACTCAAGTACTCAAACAAAGCTTGTCTTTTGAAGAAATAAATGAGTTCTATTAGAATAGAAATAAAAAAAATGTGTGTGTTTTTTGTTCTAGTAAGTAAATCGATAAAAAGAAAAACAAAGCAAAGAATAAAATGAAACTCCTGTCATAGGAATGGAAATAGCCCCTGTTATTGTTGGGGATGCTTCAATAACTGGTATTCTCGTTTTCAAATCAGATAAATATCATTTGATCTATGATTCATTGGAGCAAAACAAGGAATGGCCCGGCTAGGTACTGGCCAGGCCGGGGGAAGAAAAGAACCTTTCGTACGAAATTAAAGAAGTACTCTTTCTATTGGGGATATCTGTTTCGAATCGTTATCTAAATGGAATTGCTGATAAACTTCGTATATATATATTATAGAATAAGGAGAAAGAAAGACTTTTCTCAATCTTTACTTCACGCGTCACATATGAATTTTCCTTTTGAAATTAGGAGAGATGGCTGAGTGGACTAAAGCGACGGATTGCTAATCCGTTGTACGAGTTATTCGTACCGAGGGTTCGAATCCCTCTCTCCCCGTTCCCTCTGATCACTTGAGATTGATCTTTCGAATTCGAAAAACAAATCTCGAACCCTTGTTATCTATAATTAAATGTATGGAATACAGAAAATCATAAGAAAATTCAGAAAAACAGCAAAACCTCTGATTTTTTTTATTCCTCACGTCCAGGATTACGTCCTGGATCATTAGATAGGAATCCGAAGATGAAGAGAGAAACAAAGAATATCACTACCGTGTAAACGAAGAGTTTGAGAGTAAGCATTACACAATCTCCAAGATCATTTTATTGGGAAATAAGGGAATAGATTCTATTCTCTATTTTTGTACCACATATCCTATTTTGACACCAGGAAATGAAGTGGTTTCTAGAAAAAAAAAAGAAATTTGCGGGAATTCTTTTCTTTTGTAATAAGATTTTGATTTCTTCGTTACCAAAATTGGCTTTCATATCTATACCTACAATTAGGTATTGTGGGGGACCATACATAAGGTCTTTGCCCCGCGGGGGTCAGAATGAGGAAATGAGGTGATCCAGATTCATCGCGGCTATCAAAAAGAATTTCGATTTTGAATCGAGAGTTTATAATGTCAGACTTATATGGTCTTATCCATTGTTAGAATAGAATTTTTTTATCGAATAAATCATGAATATGAATGTTTCTAAAACAGTATTAAAGATCTCATCGAAAACTTACAGCAGCTTGCCAAACAAGGGCTAAGAGAAAAAAGAGCACAGGTATGACTGGCATAACGTCTACAATTGGATTGAAAAAAGCATAAGCCTCGGGCAATTTGGCGAAAAAAAAGCTACTCGAATGAAGAGCAGAATTAAGACAGATACAGATCAAACTTAAAATATTAAGCATAACAAACATTTCTTTCGTTCTTGGAGAGAATTTCATTATTATTGAGTTATTGATATAAGGGTAAAAATCAAGAAAGAAGAGTAAAGTAGGAAAAAAAATTCTTCTTTTTCTTTGAACTTCCCCAATCAAAAATCCTTCAATTTTCAAATGAAAATAGAAGGAATCATACTTTCATTCAATATCTTAATTGAATTATATATAATGATCAATGAATTCATTTTGATTCTACATCTACACGTGTAGAATTCTAGCAACAACCTATTCTATTCCATAGATATTGGGGCTGGAATTGACAAACAACTAATAACAATATTAGTGTTATTAGTGTCGAATAGAAATCTAAATGGGGCGTGGCCAAGTGGTAAGGCAACGGGTTTTGGTCCCGTTACTCGGAGGTTCGAATCCTTCCGTCCCAGACAGATTCTATCAGAACAAAGATTGTTCTATTGTCTATTTTTAAACAATACACTCTTTTGTTTAAGAGTGTAATGTTGGAATGTGATCCAACCTTTCATTCTGATTTCGAATGATTCTTCTCTGAATCATATCCCCCCTTTCGATTAATTCTGTTTCTGAGAAACAGAATTAATCGAATATCAATGACATGCGAATGGAAATAAACATCTTTTTGATATGGGTAGGATAGAAACAAAGATAAAAAAAAAATTGGGTGGGCCACTCAGCGTATGCCCATCCCCCCCGCTCATATTCATATTGAAGTTAGTCAGTCATCAGAGAAACTTGATACCCCTTATCCAATTTGCGTCTCTTTAATCAATGAGATATTTTTGAAACATTTTGAGTTACTCGTTGTGATTGTGGCGACTTGTTGATGTGATTGATTTAGAGGTCAAATTCCGTCTTTCCTAGAAAACTTCTTTCTAGGAAAGATTTCGAAATTCTTGAAACCGTTTTTGATTTATGATTGCTTATCCTATAAATCTTTGATATTCGAAGAAGCGTGAGATTTGTGAATCTATCCTATCGAGTCACTTGCAACATTTCTAGGTCATTAAAATGGTTTATTTGGTTAATGGCTCATTTTGTTATGGTATTGGTAATCTAATTAAAGACTCTTCTTTAGTTTAGTTCTTCGAGAAAGAATTGGATCTTTCATGATTGATCGTACCGATCAATTTGTTATAGATGGAAGAAATATTAAGCAATTCATTTCTTCGTGTTTATTATTACATATATATGTATGTCATATGACATAATATGGGGTGAAATTGGATTCTTTCCGATACTTCCCCGTATGAATAACCTATTCATTCATATATCAAAATATAGCATGGACCACTATGTACCGATGGAGCCAATGACTATTCATGATTCCATAAGAAAATTCCATACTGGTCCCAATTTTAGAGGAATGTTATGGTAAAACTTCGTTTAAAACGATGTGGTAGAAAGCAACGTGCGACTTGAAGGACACGATCGGCTGTGGATTCTTGCATCCACCATTTTTCTATATCAATGAAAGATGCTCTTGGCTCGACATAGTTTGTTCTGTGCCCACTAGGACCCCTTTTTGGGGGATTTAAATAAAATAGTACATGATGGAGCTCGAGCATCAATTCTTGATTCCTTTATTAGAGGGAAAGATCTAAGGTTAGCGCCAGTCAATAAGTTGGAACAACTTCGTAAGTATATCTTCGATATAGAAATCACAAATTCGAACAAGTTTCAAATCAAAAAAAAAAGTAAAATTTTTCTGAATTCTGAATTGGTAAAACTATTTCGATCAAAAGTGTATCACAGGGGAATCCACCCTTTCTATGGTTCTTCAATAGAAAGAAATAACAAAAGGTATGTTGCTGCCATTTTAAGACGATTAAGGATCACCGAAGTAATGTCTAAACCCAATGATTCAAAGCAAAGATAAGGGATACCGGAACAAGGAAACGCCATTTTCAATTATCTCAATAACTAGATCGGAATGAGAAAGAAAAATAGATTCTAGACGAGACAAACAAAAGAGGTTAGAGACGGCTCAATAAATGTCTAAGGATTTCCCTTCGAGTTCTTTGAGAATTACATAACTTGAGTTATGAGTATGAATGATATTTCTTTTTTTTGTGTGTTCTTCCTTCCTGAAGAACACACAAAAAAAAGGACTCAAATCCTAATCTACCTAATCTAATTGATTATTTTATGAACCATTTGTAACTTTATACATATTGAATCATTCTTTTTCGAGCCGTACGAGGGGAAAACCTCCTATACGTTTCTAGGGGGGGCATTGTTCATCTCTATCTATCCCAATGGGCCATCTATCGAATCGTTGCAATTGATGTTCGATCCCGAAGAGAAGGAAGAGATCTTCGTAAAGTAGGTTTTTACGATCCGATAAAGAACCAAACTTATTCAAATGTTCCTGCTATTCTATATTTCCTTGAAAAGGGTGCTCAACCCACAGGAACTGTTCATGATATTTCAAAGAAGGCGGAGGTATTTAAGGAACTTTGAATTAATCAAACAAAAGAAAATTTTGGAAATCAAAAAGGGGGCCACTATCTAGCTTTGTGTCATTTTTTCCCCACCATTCCCCCTTTTTGATTCTTGCTCTATTCATACCTATTCACAATTGCTCCCGCATGATCCCATATCATATAACGACAAAAAATCTCTTCTATTGACATGAGATGGATAGAAAGAAAAAAGGGGATCGAGTGAATGGAGAAAATAACTGGGAATTGATGGGATTGCCATCAATCGGATGGTTTTCATTGGGATTCTACCAATAAAAAAAGAATGAATCTTGCTTATTGTTCGTACCTCTATTGAGAACCCGATATTTTTTTCCCACTTCTTACTTATTTATTTTTATTTTTATTCCCTCATCCATACTTCGTTTCTTATCTATGTAGTGCCAATTCAACACAAGTCTTTATTTTCTTTATTGAATTTGTTTTTTCAACATTCCATTTCTATTGACAATGGTATATCGATCAAATATAATTCGATCGTAGATAAATGGATCTATTTTTCCCCGTCCCATAAGTTTGTTTCTTTACTTCACTCAAATGATGGGTTCGGTTGCTAGTTCAATGTTTTATGTTTTGATGGGGTAGGGCAATCCAATCTCTTTTTTTTTGATTCCGATCATATCACCATATTTATACGGGTTGCTAACTCAACGGTAGAGTACTCGGCTTTTAAGTGCGGCTATGATCTTTTACACATTTGGATGAAGCAACGGATTCGTCCATACCATTGGTAGAGTTTGTAAGACCACGACTGATCCTGAAAGGAATGAATGGAAAAAACAGCATGTCGTATCAATGGAGAACTCTGAGAATACTTCATTCTTACCTGGTCGGTACAAAATGGGGTTTTGATTCTTGGAACGGGACCAAATCAATTCACAGTTGGGTCGAGTGAATAAATGGATAGAGCCCTAATGGCTCTAATTCTAAGGAAACAAAAAGCAACGAGCTTCTGTTCATAATTCGAATAATTACCCGATCTAATTAGACGTTAAAAATATATTAGTGCCTGATCCGGGAAAGGGTTCTCCTGTGAGTGGATCATCGATTCCTTTTTTTTCATGAATCCTGACTATTCTTTCTCCATTATGATTATGGGGTGGATACAGATGTGTAGAAGAAGCGGTATACTGAGAAATGTATTCCAAGATCAAAAGAGCGATCGGGTTGCAAAAATAAAGGGATTTCTAACCATCCCTTGTAACTATAACGAACACAAATAAATTGGATTGGATGGAAAAAGATAGGATCCGTTGATTGGACTCCCTGTCTCCTGGGTATCTATTCTTTTCTTACTATATACCTTGTTCTGACTGTATCGTACTATGTATCATTTTATAACCCAAGAAATTCCCGGTTTTAAAAAAGTAAAATGGAAAATGGACGAATTACAACGATATTTCGAAATAGATAGATCTCGGAAACAACACTTCCTATATCCGCTTCTATTTCAGGAGTATATCTACGCACTTGCTCATGATCATGGTTTAAATGAATGGATTTTTTACGAACCCATGGAAAATTTAGGTTTAGGTTATGACAATAAATCCAGTTCACTAATTGTGAAACGTTTAGTCACTCGAATGCATCAGCAGAATCATTCGATGATTTCGGTTAATGATTCCCACCAAAACCGATTCCTGGTTGGGCGCAACAAGAATTTAGATTCTAAAATAATATCAGAGGGTTTTGCAATCATTGTGGAAATTCCATTTTCGCTGCGATTAGTATCTTCCCTAGAAGAAAAAGAAATAGCAAAATCTCATAATTTACGATCTATTCATTCAATATTTCCCTTCTTAGAAGACAAATTATCACATTTAAATTATGTGTCAAATATACTAATACCCTACCCTATCCATCTGGAAATCTTGGTTAAAACCCTTCACTGCTGGATACAAGATGCTGCCTCTTTGCATTTATTGCGATTCTTTCTCCACCATTATCGGAATTTGAATAGTCTCATTACTCCAAAGAAATCCATTTCTCTTTTTTTAAAAGAGAATCAAAGATTATTCGTATTCTTATATAACTCTCATGTATATGAATGCGAATCTATATTCGTTTTTCTCCGTAAAAAATCTTCTCATTTACGATCAACATCTTATGTGGCCTTTCTTGAGCAAACAAATTTCTATGGAAAAATAGAAGATCTTGTAGTAGCGCTTCGTAATGATTTTCAGAAGACCCTATGGTTGTTCAAGGACCCTTTCATACATTATGTCAGATATCAAGGGAAATCCATTCTGGCTTCAAGGGGGACTCTTTTTTTGATGAAGAAATGGAAATATCACCTTGTCAATTTTTGGCAAAGTC